TAAAGATCGTATTGATTCTTATCAAATAAGGACAGGATTAACTGAGGCTGTTCAAACAGGTACGGGTCAACTAAATGGTATTCCTATAGCAATGGGCGTTATGGATTTTCAGTTTATGGGAGGTAGTATGGGATCTGTAGTAGGTGAAAAAATCACACGTTTGATCGAATATGCTAGAAATCAATTTTTACCTCTTATTCTAGTGTGTGCTTCCGGAGGAGCACGCATGCAAGAAGGAAGTTTAAGCTTGATGCAAATGGCTAAAATATCTTCCACTTTATATGATTTTCAATCAAATAAAAAGTTATTCTATGTATCTATTCTTACATCCCCTACTACTGGTGGAGTAACCGCTAGTTTTGGTATGTTGGGGGATGTAATTATTGCCGAACCCGATGCCTATATTGCATTTGCGGGTAAAAGAGTAATTGAACAAACATTGAATAAAACAGTACCCGAGGGTTCGCAGGAAGCTGAATATTTATTTGATAAGGGCTTATTCGATCAAATCGTACCACGCAAGCTTTTAAAGGGTGTTCTGAGTGAGTTACTTCAGTTCCACCATTTTTTCGTTTGAACTCCGAATTCAATCAAGTAGAGCCTTAATTTATAAAAGTGGATTATCATACAGATATATTTCGATCGTGAAGTTCATTTATTTAGTTCTACAGTCCTTGTACTAATTTTATTAGATATATATACTCGCTTATTACATATTAATTAATTAGTTTATTACTTAGTAATTAGTTATAGTAGTAACTAATAAACTAATTAATTAATATATGTTTATAAGTAACAATAACAGGTACAAATATTAAATTGAGGTACCCATTCTATGACAACTCTCAACAGCTTACCCTCCATTTTTGTGCCTTTAGTGGGCCTAGTATTTCCGGCAATTGCAATGGCTTCTTTATCTTTTTATGTTCAAAGAACTAAGATTTTTTAGATGCGATGGGGCCAAGACAAAATCTGATCTATTTTTTCAAGACTTAGATATCATGGATATCCATTTAGTAGAATATTGTATAACAAGTGGTTTCTCCAAATAGAAATAAAAAAAAGCTCTTATGCATGCGTATGCGTAAACACGATATATGGGTAAATGAATTGTAATTATGGACCGGGATGGGAGCAGATGGATGAAATTCAAGTCCATGTATCTATAAATAGGTATGTAGATCTTTATAGGAGGTCCTATAAAGGAAAGGGGATGATTTTAGATCTAAGCAATTCGATGAATTACTCCTAAAGGTTCACAAATAGTGCTAGCTGATTAGAATTACTTCGGAAACAAAATCAAAATACAAAATAAAGTACAGTACATGCTTATTCTCTCAATTCCAATAAAATGCAACTGGATCTAGTCTGTATGAGTTGGCCATCAGAATCTATATGGATAGAATTTATAGCGGGGTCTAGAAAAACAAGCAATTTCTGCTGGGCTTTTATCCTTTTTTTTGGTTCATTAGGATTTTTATTGGTTGGAACTTCTAGCTATCTTGGTAGAAATTTGATATCTTTATTTCCATCTCAGCAAATAGTTTTTTTTCCGCAAGGAATCGTGATGTCTTTCTATGGGATTGCAGGTCTCTTTATTAGTTTCTATTTATGGTGCACAATTGTGTGGAATGTAGGTAGTGGTTATGATCGATTCGATAAAAAAGAAGGAATAGTGTGTATTTTTCGTTGGGGGTTCCCTGGAAAAAACCGTCGCATCTTTCTACGATTCCTTATCAAGGATATTCAATCTATCAGAATAGAAGTTAAAGAGGGTATTTATGTTCGTCGTGTCCTTTATATGGACATCAGAGGTCAGGGTGCCGTTCCTTTGATTCGTACTGATGAAAATTTGACTCCGCGAGAAATTGAGCAAAAAGCTGCTGAATTGGCCTATTTCTTGCGCGTACCGATTGAAGTCTTTTGAGAAATGAAGAATAACGGAAATGCGGCAGGAGGAAAAAACTCAAGTCAAGAACCCTATTTTCTTTTTCTAGAGCATAACCTAACTGAACTTTCTTCAGAATACCCATTCATTCTTCGAGCCAAAGCAGGCGTATACGTAAGAGTCATAACCTAAAACAAAACGAAACAATTTTTTTTTTGAACAAAAAAAACTTGCGTCTGTCAATTAAAGCCACACAACTCAATTCAGCAACAAAACGAAGTAACAAATCGAAATAATAGATTGATCTCATTTATCAAAATAAAAGTCTTTCGGAATAAAGACTTTCTCTTTTTTTTATTTTCAATAATTGGAATTAATACGTTAGAGACAGACGGATTATATCTTGTCAATTTTTTCTACTTTCTTTTGTGCTCTTTAAGAACCAAACAATTCAACCTCTTTCTTAGAATGTCACGATACCCTTTTGTTTCTGTCTTTTTTTGATCATCATAATATTCTTCATAAAATTTCCTGAATTTTTTCAGGACTAACTATAGTTATAGTATGGATAGTCCGCGAAATTTTTTTGACATATTTGCTATTTTTATGAGGATTCTTTCGTCTCGAAATCCGCATAGAATAATATTCATTACTCGAGGCGGTTCTTTCGAGCATTTATCGAAAGAGGACAATTGCTTCGAATTGGATCAATTGAAATCTCTGGAAATAATATTCTATATATTTTTCACGCGAATTCGAAGTGGATTCTTATCATATTTTTGACTTCTGTATTTTAGATTCAAGGGCTAAGCACTTAATAAAAAAGAAAAAAACAGAGAATCAATTCGCTATCTATTTTATAATGGAACTCCTTCTTGATAGAAAGATCAGATCGCCTAGAGTCAATGAAAGAGGTGGGTTCATTAACCATTCACAGATACAAAAAAATGTCAAAAAAAAAAAAGAAAGCATTCATTCCCCTTCTATATCTTGCATCTATAATATTTTTGCCTTGGTGGATTTCACTCTCATTTAATAAAAGTCTGAAATCCTGGGTTACAAATTGGTGGAATACTGGGCAATCCGAAACTTTCTTGAATGACATTCAAGAAAAGAGTATTCTAGGACAATTCATAGAATTAGAGGAACTCTTCTTTTTGGACGAAATGATAAAAGAATACAAAAAATACCCGGAAACACATCTACAAAAACTTCATATAGGAATCCACAAAGAAACGATCCAATTGATCAATATGCACAATGAAGATTGTATCCATATGATTTTGCACTTCTCGACAAATATAATTTATTTCTTTATTCTAAGTAGTTATTCCATTTTAAGTAATGAGGAACTCGTTATTATTAACTCTTGGGTTCAAGAATTCCTATCTAATTTAAGTGACACAATAAAAGCTTTTTTGATTCTTTTATTAACTGATTTCTGTATCGGATTTCATTCACCCCACGGTTGGGAACTAATGATTGATTATATCTACAAGGATTTTGGGTTTGCTCATAATGATCAAATTATATCTGGTCTTGTTTCCGCCCTTCCTGTCATTCTAGATACAATTTTGAAATATTGGATCTTTCGTTATTTAAATCGTGTATCTCCGTCACTTGTAGTTATTTATCATTCAATGACTGACTGAAAAAAATGCATTGATCCAATTCTAATATAAAGTTTCTTACTTTGTATATAAGCATGCAAAGTCGAACTTACATTACTCCTTCTACCCATCGAGGGGGGGGGGAATTGCTGCTATCTTTGGATACAAAATTTGTAGTATTTTTAGTATACAGTAAATAGCAAAATCGTGGATAAGGGGCTAGACTAGCGACCTACAAAATTTTATTGTAGCAATTTTCGGGATCAATGATTGGACCATGCAAACTAAAAATACCCTTTCTTGGATAAAGGAAAAGATTACTCGATCTATTTCCATATCGTTCATGATATATATAATAACCGGCGCATCCATTTCAAACGCATATCCCATTTTTGCACAGCAGGGTTATGAAAATCCACGAGAAGCAACTGGGCGTATTGTATGTGCTAATTGCCATTTAGCTAATAAGCCCGTGGATATTGAGGTTCCACAAGCGGTACTTCCGGATACTGTATTTGAAGCAGTTGTTCGAATTCCTTATGATATGCAACTGAAACAAGTTCTTGCTAATGGTAAGAAAGGCGCCTTGAATGTAGGGGCTGTTCTTATTTTACCGGAGGGCTTTGAATTAGCCCCACCCGATCGTATTTCGCCTGAGATGAAAGAAAAGATAGGCAATCTGTCTTTTCAGAGTTATCGCCCTACTAAAAAAAATATTCTTGTTATAGGCCCCGTTCCTGGTCAGAAATATAGTGAAATTACCTTTCCGATTCTTTCCCCAGACCCTGCTACTAATAAGAATATTCATTTCTTAAAATATCCGATATATGTAGGCGGAAACAGGGGAAGGGGTCAGATTTATCCTGACGGTAGCAAAAGTAACAATACAGTTTATAATGCTACGGCAGCGGGTATAGTAAGCAAAATCATACGAAAAGAAAAAGGGGGATACGAAATAACCATAACAAATCTATCGGACGGGCGCCAAGTGGTTGATATTATCCCTCCAGGACCAGAACTTCTTGTTTCAGAGGGTGAATCCATTAAACTCGATCAACCATTAACAAGTAATCCTAATGTGGGGGGGTTTGGTCAGGGGGATGTGGAAATAGTACTTCAAGACCCATTACGTGTTCAGGGCCTTTTGTTCTTCTTTGCATTTATTGTTTTGGCACAAATCTTTTTGGTTCTTAAAAAGAAACAGTTTGAGAAGGTTCAATTGTCTGAGATGAATTTCTAGATCCGTGGATTTATCAACATCAAATTCGTAAAAAAGAAGGAAATTCTTTCTGACCATTGGGTTAGGTATGATCAAAAAAAGTATGAAATTGAATTGTTTACATCCCTTTCCCCCATATAAGATATGCCTGGAATTCCTTTTATCGCATCTCTAATATGTATATTGTGAAGAAGGCTATTTGGCTTTACCCCCTCTTTGCTTTTTTCAATCCCAATTTGATAAGTGTGACTAGATCCCTATTCTTGTGTCAAATCGAAATCTT